GTTGTTGAGTGTGGTTTATTTTTGCTTGGTTTTTGTGTTTAGTTTTGATTTGGTCGAGCGTTTATGTTGGGTGTAGTTAATTTAGGGGTTTGTTATATAGATGGTTTGGTGTAATCGTTTAAAATTGTTGTCGTTTGTTTTGGTGTCGAATAGGTATAAAATGGAGGAAAGTTTGTTTTAACGAATGAGTTGGAAATTCTTGGGTTTTGTAGCTAATTTGTTTGTTTATTTTGTTAAATTTACAAAATTAATTTCAAACAAAAAAAAAGGGGGGGTAAAATTGTGGTTTAGGTCACAATTCCTAGAAATTTGTAAAAAAAAAAGTATGCCCGCCAACCATTACACTACTTAGCTACTATATAGGTAGCTGGGGGACCCACCATGAATGGGGTCAAAGTGCATCAGTGTCAAGTTTGCGACTGAGTTATCCGTCAAACCATTACACTGGGGGCTTTACGGGCGCCGAAGGCTCGCATGTCATGTGATGGACATGTCAAGAGGAAGATATCTCCTGCTACGCACTTGAAGGGCTTATTGAAGAGACCCCAGAAAAAAACCAAGTGTAGGAGAGGTCGGATGCCGCGATAACGAGGCAAAGGGTGGAGTATTCAACCGACCACTTGTATCTGTGAAGAGCAAGGTAGAAGGATTCTGGCAGTTTATGGCCCTGAGATAGGAACCAGAGGTACAAAAGAGCAAGTTGTGCTAGGGTGTAGGGGGGAAGTATGCGCTTGAAGCTGGTCGTTTAAAGCATCATCGACGTTGAGTAGCTCGGTTCTCGTGAGGATTACGATTAATAGATAACCAGGCCCTCTGGCTTGTGAGTACTTGAAGGCTGTTGGTAGAGCATTCAACCTAGAAGGTGGGCGAAACGTATGGACTGTGAGCATTCATTAATGTCCTGGGACGTTATCCGTTTGGATCGTGGGTTGGTTGGTTGATTGGTGATTTGCTCGATCTCGTGTGACGCTTGTGTGTTGTCATTGGGTAGGATCACTTGGGTTTGGTGTGCCTGAAGTATGGATGTGCCTAGTGGGTTGGGTTGTCCGTGTGGTCTTTAACGAGGGAAGATATTTGATTTCGGTTGGTTACTTCATTACTAGTTATGTGGAATATCCTACATTGACTTAATGCCTGATGGGGGATATAATAGTATGCAAAGTAATACATAGCCTGGAAAACAATATAAAACCACCGTTGGTGGGGGGGGACGGGGGGGGGTAGTGCTGGGTTCCCGTAGTTAAATTTTAATAACGGTGGTTTTTCAGGCCACAGATCTTGGAGAAAGACCGAGTGGGAATTTATGATAAATTTTGTTTTATTTATGGGTCTATGTTTCATTTTAGGGGGGTTGGCAGTTGCTTCTAATCCTTCTCCATACTATGGTGTGGTTGGGTTGGTTATAGCTTCTGTTGCGGGGTGTGGGTGATTGGTGAGTTTAGGGGTGTCCTTTGTGTCATTGGTGTTGGTAATAGTGTATCTAGGGGGGATGTTGGTAGTGTTCGTTTATTCAGTTTCCCTGGCGGCGGATCCTTATCCTGAGTCTTGGGCTGATTGACGAGTTATTGGGTATGCTTTAGGGATTGGGTTGGTTGTTGTAGGGTTTGTTGTGATTGGATTGTCTGAGTTTACATTGGAGGGAGATACAGTCAATAACGCTGGTTTTTCGCTGGCCCGGTCCGATTTTAGCGGAGTAGCTATGTTTTACTCGTGAGGGGCGGGGCTGTTTTTAATTGCAGGGTGAGGCCTGTTGTTGACTTTATTTGTGGTTCTGGAGCTTGTGCGGGGGTTATCTCGGGGGGCTATTCGGGCGGTTTAGTTTGTTGATCAGGGAGTAGTTTATTTGAAAATGCCAGCTTTGGGAGTTGGTGATGAAGGTTAGATTCCTTTCTTCCTGATAGGTGGAAACTCTAAGAAGGGGTTTATTCTTCAATCTTTGGCTTACAAGACCAATGTTTTTATAAACTATTAGAGTTTGATTAGAGGTTTAGTAGTTTGTTCTCTAGGGCACTGACCAGGGGGAATAAGATCAGGATAATAGTGAAGTAGCTTAGTGAGGCCAATTGGCCAATGATAATGAATGGGTGTTCTACTGGTTGGCTTCCTACTCAGGTTAGGATTAGTAGGTTAGCTACTAGGGTTCAGAATAGGATTTGTGATAGAGGGCGGAAAGTCATTGATCGTTGTTTTGATTTGTGTAGTAGGGGGACTAGGAATAATACTAGGACTGAGGCCGCTAGGGCTAGTACTCCTCCCAATTTGTTTGGAATTGATCGGAGGATGGCGTATGCGAATAGGAAGTATCATTCGGGTTTGATATGGGGAGGAGTGGCTAGTGGGTTGGCCGGGGTGAAATTTTCTGGATCTCCTAGTAGGTTTGGTGAGAATAGTGCTAAGGTGATTAGTAGGATAAGTATTAGGACAAATCCTAGGGCGTCTTTGATTGTGTGGTATGGGTGGAATGGAATTTTGTCGCAATCTGAGGGAATTCCGAGGGGGTTGTTTGATCCTGTTTCGTGTAGGAAGGTCAGGTGGACTAGTGTGAGTCCTGCAATAATGAATGGTAGTAGGAAGTGTAGGGCGAAGAATCGGGTTAGTGTTGGGTTATCTACTGAGAAGCCTCCTCAAGCCCATTCTACTAGTGTCTGTCCGATGTATGGGATGGCTGAGAATAGGTTGGTAATTACTGTAGCCCCTCAGAATGATATTTGTCCTCAGGGCAGTACATATCCTACGAAGGCTGTTGCTATTAGGGCTAGTAGAAGGATGACTCCGACGTTTCAGGTTTCTTTATTAAGGTATGAGCCGTAGTAGAATCCTCGCCCGATGTGTAGGTAGATGCAGATGAAGAAGAATGAAGCTCCGTTTGCGTGTAGGTTTCGGATTAGTCACCCGAATTGCACGTTTCGGCACGTGTGGGCTACGGACGAGAAGGCTAGGGAGGTATCAGCTGTGTAGTGTATGGCTAGGAGTAGGCCTGTTACAATTTGTGTGATCAGGCAAAGGCCTAGTAGGGATCCGAAATTTCATCAGGATGAGATGTTGGATGGAGTGGGAAGGTCGATTAAGGAGTCGTTGATGATTTTGAGTAGCGGGTGATTTTTGCGTAGGTTGAGGGCCATTAATGGTTGGTTCTGTACAGGGATAAGAGAATGATGAGGATTGACAAGGCGAATGATCCAAGGTAGGCTTTGATTAGGCCGGTGTGGAGTGTAGTGGCAGTTTTTGCTGCTATTAGTTGTAGGTTGGCTAGTCCTTCTGGTCCTAGTATTTTGTATCAGGATAGGTCCACTAGGTGTGAAGCAATTTTTTGTCCTCCAATTAGTAGATTTGTTGAGCTGAGTCGGTGGAGTAATGGGTTGAAGTAGCCTAAGGATGTGGAGAAGTTTGAGAATGTATTCTGTTTGGGCATGGTTAAGGTTTGTGTCATGCTTGACAATTCTAGGGCTAAAGCAATCCCTAGTGCTGTAACCATGATTGCTATTAATTTGATGTATAGTGGTATTGTTATTGGTGGGGTTTTTATTGGTAGGATGTAGGAGGTGATTAGGAATCCGGCTGTGATGCTTCCTAGTGCGAGTCGAGTAATTGGGGATAGGATGGCTGGGTTGTTTTCGTTTATAGGGGTCAATGGAGGGATTCGTACGAAACCTGTTTGGACTAGTAGGGTTATTCGGATTGTGTATACTGCGGTGAATGATGTAGCAAGTAGAGTTAGGAGTAAGGCTCAGGCGTTTAGGTAGGATGTGCTTAGGCTTTCAATAATTTGGTCTTTTGAGTAGAATCCTGCTAGGAATGGTGTTCCTATTAAGGCTAGGTTTCCGATGGTTAGACATGAGGTGGTTGTTGGTAGTATTTTTTGTAGTCCTCCTATTTTTCGAATGTCTTGTTCCCCATTTAGGTTATGGATGATGGACCCTGAGCATAGGAATAGTATGGCTTTGAAGAATGCATGGGTGGAAATGTGTAGGAAGGCTAGCTGTGGGAGGTTTAGGCCAATCGTTACTATTATTAGTCCTAGTTGACTGGATGTGGAGAAGGCAATGATTTTTTTGATGTCGTTTTGGGTCAGGGCACATGTAGCTGCGAATAGGGTTGATAGGGCTCCTAGGCACAGGCATGTGGTAAGGGCAGTTGGGTTGTTGTAAAATAGTGGGTGGGTTCGGATTAATAGGAAGATTCCGGCGACTACTATTGTGCTTGAGTGGAGTAGGGCGGATACTGGGGTAGGCCCTTCCATAGCAGCTGGTAGTCAGGGATGAAGGCCAAATTGGGCGGATTTTCCTGTTGCGGCTAGGATTAGGCCTAGTAGTGGTAGTGTTGGGGTTTGGGCAGTTGATGATATTTGTTGGATTTCTCAGGTGTTTATGGTTGATGCTAGTCATGCCATGCACAGGATTAGTCCGATGTCTCCGACTCGGTTGTATAGGACGGCTTGTAAAGCAGCGGTGTTGGCTTCTGCTCGGCCATGTCATCAGCTGATTAGTAGGAATGATATAATTCCTACTCCTTCTCAGCCGATGAATAGGAGAAATAGGTTGTTTGAGATGATTAGGATGAGTATTGCGATTAGGAAAAATAGCAGGTAGGTGAAGAATTTGGTGATGTATGGATCTGATTCTATGTATCATGTTGCGAATTGTAGGATGGATCAGGATACGAATAGGGCAATTGGGAAGAATGTGAGCGAGTAGAAGTCTATTTTTAAGCTTACTGGGATTTTGAAATTTATAATGAATTTTCATTCTCAGATGGAAGTTAGATTTTCCATTCCTGAGTAAATGTAGATAGTTATTGGGATCAGGCTGATTAGGAAGGAAGTTTTTACGGTGTTTGTGATGGTGGTTGGAGTGTTTTTCAGGCTGTTTGATAATAAGGGGAAGATAATTGGAGTGGAAAGGGTTGCTAGGGTGAGTAGTATTGATGTGTTCAGGACTAATGATAGGTCCATTACTTCCACTTGGATTTGCACCAAGATGGGTGGTTCCTAAGACCACTGGATTTCTATTATCCTTTGGAAGTAAGGGGGCTGAGGTTTTATACTCAGATGCGAGAGTTAGCAGTTCCCGCTGGTTTAACCTCCCCTCGGCAGGTAAGAAGGGTTTAACTTCTGTTCTTAGAATCACAGTCTAATGTTTTGGCTTAAACTATACTTGCATATTGGGGTTCCTGAAATAAGTTCCGGTTTTAGGATGAGGAGTATTATTGGGATTATGTGGAGAGCTATGAGTAGATGTTCTCGTGTAGATGAATTTTGGATAGATGTGATGTGGGACGGTAGTACTCCACGTTGTGTTATGATCAGTATGTATAGGGTGTATGAGGCGGTTAGTAGGATTGCGGTTCCTGTTAGGATGATTGTTAGAGAGGATCAGTCGAATAGAGTGATTACGATGGTTAGTTCTGCTATTAGGTTAGTTGTTGGGGGTAGAGCCATGTTTGTCAGGTTGGCAAGTAGTCATCAGATAGCCATCAGTGGTAGCAGTGGTTGGAGTCCTCGTGTGAGTAGTAGGATTCGGCTATGGGTTCGTTCGTAGTTTGTATTAGCTAGGCAGAATAGCATTGAGGAGGTTAGTCCATGGGAGATTATTAGGATTATTGCCCCTGAGAATGCTCATTGTGTTTGGATTATGGTTGCGGCGATTACTAGTCCTATGTGGCTGACAGATGAGTAGGCAATTAATGACTTTAGGTCAATTTGTCGTAGGCAGATGGCACTGGTCATTAATGCCCCTCATAGGGCTAGGGTGATGAAGGGGTAGTGCAGGTTGTTCAGTGATGGGTTGACTAGAATGGTAATTCGTATAATGCCGTATCCTCCTAGTTTTAGGAGTAAGGCAGCAAGTAGCATAGATCCGGCAATAGGGGCTTCTACGTGGGCTTTAGGAAGTCATAAGTGAAGTCCGTATAATGGGGATTTTACTATGAAGGCTAGGAGTAGGGCTATGCTTGATACTAGGCCTGTTCAGGAGGTGTTCAGTGTTGGGTGGGATAGTTTGAGTATTGGGAAGTACAATGTGCCGATTTGGTTGTGCAGGCTTAGGATGGCAATGAGTAAGGGTAGTGAGCTGGCAAGCGTGTAGAATATTAAGTAGATTCCAGCGCTAAGTCGTTCCGGTTGGTTTCCTCATCGGGTGATTAGGATTAGGGTTGGGATTAGGGTAGCTTCGAATGCAATATAGAATAGTATGAGCTCTGAGGCGGAGAAGGCTAGTAGTAGGGATGGTTGAGCTAGGATTATCGTTGTGATGAAGATTCGTTTGCGGATTGTTGGCTCTTGATCCAGGTGATTTTGGCTTGCTATGATTATTAGTGGAAGTAGTCAGCACGATAGGACCAAGAGAGGGGAGGAGATTTGGTCGATGGAGGTTCAGTAGGTTAGGCCTTTGCTTGGGTAGTATGTAGGGACAAGTCATTGGAGGCTAACGGCAGCGATCAGTAAGCTGTATATTGTAGTATTTGTTCACAGGTGTTTGCGTGGGGATAGTATGGCTAGGGGTAGGAGTATGATAGTTGGAATGATGATTTTTAGCATTGTAGTAGGTTGAAGTTGTGTAGGTGGTCAGAGCCGTGGGTTCGGGTGGAGGCTACTAGTAGTGCTAGTCCTGTACCTGCTTCGCAAGCGGAGAATGCTAGCATTAGGATTGGGAGGATTGTGGCAGATGGAGTTTGGGTTTGGATGGGTCATATGGACAAGGCTAGGTACATAGACAGTATTATGCTTTCTAAACATAGTAGGGCTGAAATTAGGTGAGTTCGGTGGAAGGCTAGGCCTAGGCTGCTTATGGTGAAGGCTGAGTAGAAGCTTAGGTGAAGGAAGGACATCAGGAAAGTTATAGGGTGTTAACTATAATCTGTTGAGTCGAAATCAACTGTCTTTGATTAGACTAACTTTCCATTACTCTGCTCATTCTAGGCCTCCTTGGGCTCACTCATAGACCAGTCCTAGGGTGAGTAGAAGGATCAGCACTGAGGCCCATGTTAGTGTGGTAGTTGGGGTTTGGAGTTGGGTGGCTCATGGTAGGGGTAGCAGTAGAGCGATCTCTAAGTCGAACAGGAGGAATAAGATTGCTACTAGGAAGAATCGGATTGAGAATGGCAGTCGGGCAGATCCTAGGGGGTCGAATCCGCATTCGTATGGGGATAGCTTTTCTGATTCTGGGTTTATTTGTGCTAGTCAGAAATTTAGTGCGGTTAGGATGATGCTTAGGGTGAGGGATATGATTAGTATGAACAGGATTATGTTTATTACTCTCCTCTGGATTTAAACCAGATTCTATAGATTGGAAGTCAATTGTAATTAGTATACTAGGAGAGTAGGATCCTCATCAGTAGATAGTTATGTAGAGGAATAATCATACTACGTCTACGAAGTGTCAGTATCAGGCTGCGGCTTCAAATCCAAAGTGGTGGTTAGATGTAAAGTGGAATTTAATTAGGCGTAGTAGGCATACTAGTAGGAATGTAGAGCCAATAATGACGTGCAGGCCATGGAATCCTGTGGCGACGAAGAAAGTTGAGCCGTACACTCCGTCGGCGATGGAGAATGGAGCCTCGTAGTATTCTATGGCTTGTAGAGCGGTGAAGTAGAATCCTAGTAAGACTGTTAGTGTTAGGGCTTGGATTGCTTGTTTTCGGTTAGCTTCTGTAATGCTGTGGTGAGCTCATGTAACTGTAACTCCTGAAGCTAGTAGGATGGCAGTGTTTAGGAGGGGGACGTCTATTGGGTTTAGAGGTTTGATTCCCACAGGTGGTCATTGTCCTCCTAATTCTGGGGTTGGGGCTAGGCTGGAGTGGAAGAATGCTCAGAAGAACCCTAGGAAGAAGAATGCTTCTGATGTGATAAATAGGACTATTCCATATCGCAGGCCTTTTTGGACTGTTGGAGTGTGGTGGCCTTGGAAGGTGCTTTCTCGAACAATGTCTCGTCATCATTGAATTATTACTAGGGAGGTGGACAGGAGGCCTATGATCAGTAGTTGTGGGGAATTGTAGTGGAATCATATGGTTAGGCCTGATGTTATAAGGAGGGCAGAGCCTGCTCCTAGGATAGGTCATGGGCTTGGATCTACTATGTGGTATGAATGTGCTTGGTGAGCCATTGTGGGTTAGATGTTTTCTTGAAGGTAGAGGCTTAGTAGTAGTACGAAAACATAAGCTTGGATTATAGCTACTGCTACTTCTAGGAGTGTTAGTAAGAATAGGATGAGTAGAGTTAGGAGAGATACTGCTGGTATAGTTGAGGATAGGGCTACTGTGGCGGTGGAGATCAGTTGGATGAGCAGGTGTCCTGCTGTCAGGTTAGCTGTTAGCCGTACCCCCAGGGCCAGTGGACGGATTAGTAGGCTAGTAGTTTCGATCATAATTAGGGCAGGGATTAGTGGTGTTGGGGTGCCTTCTGGTAGGAGATGCCCTAGAGAGATTGAGGGTTGGTTTCGTAGTCCTGTTAATAGTGTGGCTAGTCATAGGGGGAAGGCTAGTGCTAGGTTTATTGAGAGTTGGGTGGTGGGGGTAAATGTATAGGGAAGTAGGCCTAGTAGGTTGATTAGTAGCAGGAAGGTCATTAGTGATGTTAGGATCATGGCTCATTTATGTCCCTTCTTGTCTAATGGCATTATCAGTTGTTTAGTGACTAGGTTAACGAATCATAATTGTAGGGTAGAGAGTCGGTTGGTGATTCACCGGTTATCTAGTGATGGGATTAGTAGGGCAGGGAATGTCATTGCGATTAGGATTAGCGGGATGCCTAGTAACGATGGACTCGAGAATTGGTCGAAGAAACTTAGGTTCATGGTCAGGTTCAGGGTTTAGTGCTTGGGGCTGTTGGTGTTTTGCTGGATGGTGGGTTGGTTGAAATGAATGATAGAAGTTTTGGTTGGATGATTATGGAGTAGGTCAGTCATGAAGTTAGCATAATAAAAAATCAGGGGTTTGGATTTAGTTGAGGCATACCATTAAGGAGGAGATTTGCACCTCTGTCTCTAGCTTAAAAGGCTAGTGCTGTTGCATAGCTTCTTAATGATTAGGATGCTAGTAGGGAGGATCAGCTCTCAAAGTTAGCAAGGGGGACAGATTCTACTACAATAGGTATAAAGCTGTGGTTGGCTCCGCAGATTTCTGAGCATTGTCCGTAGAAAACTCCGGGTCGGTTGGCAGTGAATGATGTTTGGTTTAGGCGTCCTGGGATTGCGTCAGTTTTCACTCCCAGGCTTGGTACGGCTCATGAATGCAGTACGTCGTCAGCAGTGACGATAACTCGAATTGGTGATTCTATTGGGACTACTACGCGATGGTCGACTTCTAGTAGTCGGAAGTGTCCTAGCGGTAGGTCTGCAGTGGGTGTCATGTAGGAGTCGAATGACAGTTCTTTGAAGTCTGTGTATTCGTAGGTTCAGTATCATTGATGTCCGATGGCTTTAAGAGTCAGGTCTGGTTCATTGATTTCATCCATTATGTATAGGATTTGTAGGGATGGGAGGGCAAGCATGATCAGGACGATGGCAGGTAAGATTGTTCATACAAGTTCAATTTCTTGCGCATCGACTGTGTTTGATGATAATTTTTCAGTGAGTATTATGGCTAGTAGGTATAGGACTAGGCTGCAAATAGCTAGAGCTACTATTAAGGCATGGTCGTGAAATTCTACTAGTTCTTCTATGATTGGGGATGAAGCGTCTTGGAAACCGAATTGTGAGTGGTTGGCCATGTCTATTGAGGGATGTACTGGGTTTTAACCTGTAATTCAGCCTTGACAAAGCTGTGTAATTATTTTACTAACATCCCTGTATGAGAAAGAAGCATAAGTGGGTATATGCGGTTGGCTTGAAACCAACATACGGGGGTTCGACTCCTTCCTTTCTTGTACTTGAACAAAGGCTGGTTCTTCAAATGTGTGGTATGGAGGTGGGCAGCCGTGGATTCATTCGATATTTGTGCTGGTTAGTTCTGGCTGTGGGGCTTTACGTTTAGATGCAAAGGCTTCTCAGATGATGAATACCAGCATGATTACAGCGGTTATTGAAATTAGTGATCCTACTGAGGATATAGTGTTTCACAGTGTGTAGGCGTCTGGGTAATCTGAGTATCGTCGTGGCATACCGGCTAATCCCAGGAAGTGTTGTGGGAAGAAGGTTAGGTTTACTCCTACGAATATTACTCCGAAGTGTGTTTTAGCTCATGTGGAGTGTAAGGTGTACCCAGTGAATAGGGGGAATCAGTGGGTGAATCCTGCTAGGATTGCGAATACTGCTCCTATAGATAGTACATAGTGGAAGTGGGCTACTACGTAGTAAGTGTCGTGTAGGGCGATGTCTAGTGAGGAGTTTGCTAGCACGATCCCTGTTAGTCCTCCGATGGTGAATAAGAAGATGAAGCCTAGGGCTCATAGTATAGGGGGGTCTCATTTGATTGTTCCTCCGTGCAGTGTTGCTAGTCAGCTGAATACTTTAATTCCGGTTGGGATGGCAATGATTATAGTTGCGGATGTGAAGTATGCTCGGGTGTCTACGTCTATTCCAACGGTGAATATGTGGTGGGCTCAAACAATGAATCCAAGGAATCCAATGGATAGCATAGCTCATACCATTCCTATGTATCCGAATGGCTCTTTTTTCCCTGCGTAGTAGGCTACAACGTGGGAGATGATTCCAAATCCTGGTAGGATTAGGATGTAAACTTCTGGGTGTCCGAAGAATCAGAATAGATGTTGGTATAGAACTGGGTCACCACCTCCTGCTGGGTCGAAGAATGTAGTGTTGAGGTTGCGGTCTGTTAGTAGCATGGTAATTCCAGCAGCTAACACTGGAAGGGATAGGAGTAGTAGGACTGCGGTGATTAGAACGGATCATACGAATAGGGGAGTTTGGTATTGTGATAGTGCAGGTGGTTTTATGTTAATGGCTGTTGTGATGAAGTTGATTGCCCCTAAGATGGAAGAGATACCTGCTAGGTGAAGTGAGAAGATGGCCAGATCCACTGAGGCTCCAGCGTGGGCTAGGTTACCTGCTAGTGGTGGGTATACTGTTCATCCTGTACCTGCTCCTGCTTCGACTGTGGATGAGGCTAAAAGAAGCAAGAATGATGGGGGTAGAAGTCAGAAGCTCATATTGTTTATTCGGGGGAATGCTATGTCTGGGGCACCGATCATTAGTGGTACCAGTCAGTTTCCAAATCCTCCGATTATGATAGGTATAACTATGAAGAAGATTATAACAAAGGCATGGGCTGTGACGACTACATTGTAGATCTGGTCATCTCCCAATAAGGCCCCGGGTTGGCCTAGTTCTGCTCGGATAAGGAGGCTTAGGGCGGTACCGACTATCCCGGCTCATGCTCCGAAGATGAGGTATAGGGTACCAATATCTTTGTGGTTGGTTGAGAATAGTCATCGGTTAATGAAAGTCACAGGTAAGATGGCTGAGTGTATAAGCGTTAGGCTGTAGTCCTTTTCACAGAGGTTTGATTCCTCTTCTTATCGGCCTTGTAGTGAAGTTCATGGTGAGTTGCAAGCTCATTGATGCATGTTAGTAACGTGCCGAGGTCTATAGGCAGAAGCCTGTTGGTTTGGGCATATAGCTGTTAACTATAGTATTATGGGATCGAAGCCCATCTGTCTAGCAATTCTAGAAACCCTAGCTTAATTAAAGCGTTTGAGTTGCATTCAGAAAATGCAGGGTAATGTCCTGCGGGTTTTAACAGAAACTAAGAGGGTTTAACTCTTGTTTAAGGCTTTGAAGGCCTTCGGTTTAAGTAATCCTAAGTTTCTTAGATGATGGTGTAGATTATAGGTGAAATGGGGAGGAGGGCAATAGAAAGGGTGGTTATGATGGCAATTGAGGCACTAATTGGTTTATTAGTGTGTCATAATTTCATGTGGTTTGTGGTGTGTGGGGGAAGCGTAATTGTCGCGCAGTACGATAGACGTAGGTAGAAGAATAGCCCTAGCAGGGATAGGAGTGAGATGATTGTCGCTGTGGGGGCTATGTCCTGTTTGGTTAGCTCTTGGATAATGAGTCACTTTGGGAGGAACCCTGTTAATGGGGGCAGGCCGGCAAGAGATAATAGTGTTAGTAGGAACATTGAGCTAAGTGAAGGGATCTTTGTTCATGAGGTTATTAGTGTTGATAGTTTTAGAACTTTTATTGAGTTTAAGGTCAAGAATACAGTTGAGGTAATTAGGGCATAAAGGTAGAAGTTTAGGAGGGTCAGTTTTGGGTTATAAACGATGATAATGGCTATTCAGCCTAAGTGGGAAATAGAGGAGAAGGCCATGATTTTTCGGATTTGGGTTTGGTTTAGTCCTATTCATCCCCCTAGGGCTGCTGACAGGATGGCCATGGTAACTAGTAATGTGTGGTTTAATGATTGGGAAGACATGAGTAGTAGGACTATTGGTGGGAATTTCATGGCTGTTGACAGTAGAAGACCGGTAATAAGGGAGGAACCTTGTAGAACTTCTGGGAATCAGAAGTGGAATGGTACCAGTCCTAATTTTATTGAGATGGCAGCAGTTAGGATCAGGCATGATACCGGGTGGTTTAATTGGGTGATATCCCATTGTCCAGTATGTCATGCGTTAGTTATGCTGGAGAATAGTACCAGAGCTGAAGCGGTTGCTTGTACTAGGAAGTACTTGGTTGCAGCTTCGATGGCTCGGGGGTGGTGAGATTTTGAGATTAGGGGCAGAACAGCTAGAGTGTTAATTTCAAGACCGGTTCAGGCTATCATTCAATGGTTACTTGAGATTGTGATGGTGGTGCCTAGTGCTAAGCTAATGATAAAGATTAGTTTTGCTTGGGGGTTCATTAGTAGGGGAAGGGATTGAACCATCATTTTCGGGGTATGGGCCCGATAGCTTATTTAGCTGACCCTACTAGGAAATAATATAGAGGGAGTATGGAGGGTTTTGATCCCTTTTGCGTAGGTTCAATTCCTACTTTCCTAATGTAGCAGGAAATGAGAGGGCTGGTGTACCTCTATGTTCACTTTATCATAGTGACCCTTTGGTGTTCAGGCACATTTCCTTGGACATTCTTAGGTATGGGGGTAGGCCTGCGTAGCAAATTGGCATACTTGTATGTCATAGGCATAGGGCAAGTGTTAATGGGAGGAAGTTTTTTCATAGTAAGTGTATTAGTTGATCATATCGAAATCGTGGGTATGAGGCTCGGACTCATAGGAATCCTGCCGATAGTAGAAGTACTTTTGTAGCTAGCACTACTGGAAATAGTTCTTGGGGTAGATGAAGTAGGCTAGGGTTGAAAAATAGGATTGCAGTTAATGTGTTTATTAATATAATGTTGGCATATTCAGCTAAGAAGAACAGTGCGAATGGCCCTGCTGCGTATTCTACATTGAACCCTGAGACTAATTCCGATTCTCCTTCTGTTAGGTCGAATGGGGCGCGATTTGTTTCGGCAAGCGTTGACACATATCACATTATGGCTAATGGTCAGCAAGAAAAGATCAAGTATAGAGGTTCTTGGGTAACTGCTAAGGTGTTTAGATTGTAGTTTCCGCTAAGAAGGATGATGGATAATAGAATGATGGCCAGGGTGACTTCGTATGAGATAGTTTGTGCTACTGCTCGTAATGCTCCGATTAGGGCGTATTTAGAATTTGAGGCTCATCCTGATCATAGGATCGAATACACTGCTAGACTTGATATAGCCAGTAGGAATAATATTCCTAGGTTTAAATCTGCTAAGGAAAATGGGATTGGAAGTGGGGTTCAGATTGAGATTGCTAGCAATAGGGCTAGGATTGGGGTTATTATAAATAGGATTGGGGAGGATGTTGACGGGCGGATTGGTTCTTTGATGAATAGTTTGATTCCATCTGCCAGGGGTTGTAGGAGTCCGAATGGGCCTACAACATTTGGACCCTTTCGACCTTGCATGTAACTTAGGATTTTTCGTTCTACTAGGGTCAGGAAAGCTACAGCAATTAGAATGGGTAGAGCATAGGACAGGGCTATGATTAGGTTGACTAGTATAGGGTGGTTGGTCATTTGGTTGTAGTTTAAGCTAGGGAGAGGATTTGAACCTCTGAGTTAAAGGACTTAAGCCTTTTGCATTTACCGAGCTCTGCCACGCTAGCTTGTCCTTTTCTAGGACGTAGTTTTGGTGGGATGGCCTTTCGTGATTTAGTTGAATTCATTACTTAAGGCGAAGGCTTGCTTGTGGTATTGGCCTCACTTTTCCTATCCTTTCGTACTGGGAAGAGTTCATCATAGATAGAAACCGACCTGGATTACTCCGGTCTGAACTCAGATCACGTAGGACTATTAATCGTTGAACAAACGAACCCTTAGTAGCTGCTGCACCACTAGGATGTCCTGATCCAACATCGAGGTCGTAAACCTCCCCGTCGATACGGACTCTCGGAGGAGATTGCGCTGTTATCCCTGGGGTAGCTTGGTCCATTGATCAATTGTATTGGGTCTGGGTGCTATTAGCACGTTGAGAGGTTGCTCTTAGTCTAGAGTGATGGTCTAATTTTTGGAGGATTTGTTTTTCTCCAAGGTCGCCCCAACCGAAAAATGCAGACCAGTATCCTGTAGTGTGCGTGAACCCAATAGGGTGTTGATGCGATGTAGGATGGTTGCTGATTTTAAAGTTCCACAGGGTCTTCTCGTCTTATGTGTTTATCCCTGCTTTTGCACAGGAAGATCAATTTCACCGATTGCCTGTAAGAGACAGTTAAGACCTCGTTTAGCCATTCATACTAGTCCCGATTTATGGGACAATTGATTGCGCTACCTTTGCACGGTTAGGATACCGCGGCCGTTTAACATTAAGTCACCGGGCAGGCATCACCTTCAATACTTGTTTGTTGGTTTGCTGAAGGCTATGTTTTTGGTAAACAGTCGGGCCTTGACGTGTTTGCCTAGTTCCTTTTACAGGTTTTAATCTTTCTTAATGGACGCTCCTCTGTCGGGTTAACAATATGGTTAATACTCTGCTTGTTTTATTTGTCGTATATTGGGGATTGTTAATAATGTACGGATGTAAGCTCGCGTTGTAGAGGGAGGACCCTGGTTACTCATTCTAGCATTAATTCTCCTATTTAATTATAGGTTAGCCTGTTAGTGATGAGGGAGTCATAAGGTTCATATATTTTTGATTTAGGGAGCTTTGACGCACTCTTTGTTGGTGGCTGCTTGAGGGCCCACAATAAGTTTAATGTTAGTAATGATTTATCCGCTCTTGGAGATTGTATTCTTTTTTAAAGGAGCTGTACCCCCTTTAAATTGCCCTTAATTCGCTTCATTAGGGTTTTGTGGATTTTCCTTGGAGTAGAATTAAGAGTGAACTTAGATTCGTTTCACAGGCAACCAGCTATCACCCAGCTCGATTGGCTTTTCACCTCTACTAACAAGTCATCCCACTCTTTTGCAACAGAGACGGGTTCGCTCAATTATAGCTGCTCGTAAGTAGCTCGCTTAGGTTTCGGGGTGGCAAACTTAAATTCATTTTGCTTGGTTTTTCTTGCTAGACCATTATGCAAAAGGTACAAGGGTTGATCTTTGCTGTTTGTAGCTTAGTTTATTCATTGTTATTTCATCTTTCCCTTACGGTACGTGATCTCTATCGCTCCAATTGAGTCTTTTCTATCGCCTATACTGGGACTAGTAAATGCTTTAGTTTGGTTGTGGTAGTGGTTTTGTTGTTTTTAGTGGATGTGTTTTGGGCTAGAGTTTGGCATCAAGACGATCTGATGCTACCAGATATCTTTCAGGTGTAAGCTGAATGCTTTGGTTAAAGCTACGTCTTGATTGTCTAAGTGCACCTTCCGGTACACTTACCTTGTTACGACTTACCTCATCTTTGGCTGAGTAGCTTATTAGTTATTTGGGGTTTTGGTCGCTTTTGATGAGGGTGACGGGCGGTATGTACGTGCCCCAGAGCCGGCTTAAAGAGGGCTCGATTGTCCCACTTTACTGCTAAATCCGCCTTCCAAGGGCAGTTTCATGCCCCTTTGCCGTGATGTTCTAATCTAGAAAATGTAGCCCATTACTCCCATTCCATAGGCTATACCTTGACCTGTCTTACTAGTGTGATTGTACTATTGCGCTCACTGCTGAACCTTCAGATGGGTGGGCTGGGGACGGCGGTATGTAGGCTGACTTGGCAAGGAATGGTAAGGTGTAGCGTGGATTATCGATTATAGAACAGGCTCCTCTAGGTGGGTTTGGGGCACCGCCAAGTCCTTAGAGTTTTAAGCGTTTGTGCTCGTAGTTCCCAGGCGGATGTTTAGGTAGTATTAAACATCAATATTTAGGGCCAGGCATAGTGGGGTATCTAATCCCAGTTTGGGCCCTGGCTTTCGTGGATTTCAATTGGTCGTTAGTCTAAGATCTTCTTTGGTAGGTGGCCTTATGGGCATCTTGGGCTTATGACAGCTCAGTTGCATTTTAATCTTAGTTACTTTGATAACATGTGACCACTCTTTACGCCGTCAAGTAATGTTGATTTGGGTCTCCTGTATGACCGCGGTGGCTGGCACAGGATTTACCGACCCTCAGTTGCCATGACTAAGTCAAGTTTACACTCATTGCTTAATGTTAACTACTGCTGAGTACCCGTGGGGGCGTGGCAAGTGCAAGGCGTCTTGGACTACCGGTTAATGGGTGAGTCTGATACCCGCTCCTATCGACTTTTATTTAAGGGTGCCTAGGGCTTTTACACTGGAATGCGGATACTTGCATGTATATGTCTGGCAAAAACCAACAGTAAGGTTAGGACTAAGTCTCTTGTCTATGGGTGTTTGTGGCAACCGTCTTGACATCTTCAGTGTCATGCTTTGATTGTAAGCTACATAGAC